GTTGTATTAGATCGAGATCAAAAGATTCTTTCTTCACCTAACTACAAGAACGCAATTTTATAATAGAATACGGAAAGAGAAAATGTAGAACGTAAAAAAGAAAAGATAATAGAAATTACTAACCTAGTTGGACCAAATTAAATATTTTATTTTTTCGAGTGATTGCGTGATAACTTTTTTCTTCTCATTCATTCAAGATATTAACAAGATATTAAGTGAATGAACCTATTCCGGAATCTAATGAGTTAAAATGAAATCTTTTTTATAAGGTTTACGTTGGCTCTAAAATAGAAATAGGATTCGCGACAATAAAAAAGTTTTCTTATATTTCTATTCTTCCATAATTAAAAAAAAAGTTTTTTTTTTGAAAAAGTAAACTTAGGTAAGTGCTTTTTAGAAACATATATGTACAAAAAGAACATATTTCATTTAACTCCTTCATGCTTACTATAACTAGTTATTTTGGTTTTCTACTAGCGGCTTTAACGGTAACCTCAGCTCTATTTATTGGTCTTAGCAAGATACGACTTATCTGAAATTAGTATTTGAAATGCACAATTCATAAAAATAAATCTTTCGATAGGATTCCGCATAAATTGCAAATTCTTGGTCATTGAGATTCATGGTAATTCAGATTAATATTTAGGTATAGATATTACCTCCTTTTTCTCCTTTCAAATAAATTGCAATGATTGAAGTTTTTCTATTTGGAATCGTGTTAGGTCTAATTCCTGTTACTTTGGCCGGATTATTCGTAACTGCATATTTACAATATAGGCGTGGTGATCAATCGGACCTTTGATTAATTACTATCGCTTTTTTTGATTGACCTCCTACTTTCTTTAATACAAAGGAGGTCAGATTCAGATTGGGGTTCAAGTTAGTGAAGCTCTGTCAGTATAATTTGATCTAAGAAAAATAAGGACGAAATCACGCTCTGTAGGATTTGAACCTACGACATCGGGTTTTGGAGACCCGCGTTCTACCGAACTGAACTAAGAGCGCTTTCTTATCAGAAAAGAGAAGACTGTAAAGACACTTTTTTTAACTCCAGTTTAATGAACGATAATATATTATTGGAATCGATCTTAATTAATCCCTCATTACTACTCAACGAAGAAGTAATAGGTAGGGATGACAGGATTTGAACCTGTGACATTTTGTACCCAAAACAAACGCGCTACCAAGCTGCGCTACATCCCTCCAATCGGTCTACAGTGTCATTGTATATAATTCCTGTTTTGTTTTCCACATCGTTATTTCCTCCAATGATATATACAATTTATATTTATATGGGCATTTCGTCTTTTTGGTCCCATTTAACATATAATAATAATAATAGTAAAAGAAAAGTCTTATATACGTATGCAATACGGAACGTAACCTGTCGTAAAAATAAATGAGTAGTTTTACGGAATGCTCGGGAAGAGAGGAACGCTTTTTTATGTTTTAATAAAAAATTTTATTTACTGGATATTTGCACATTTCAATTTGAATTAGGGATTACGTGTACAAGGTTATTAACTGCATATGCATCTGATCATTTATGTATTACCATTTTAGATTACAATAAAAAAAGGAAGGAGATTTTTCAATGCGAGATCTAAAAACATATCTTTCCGTGGCACCGGTATTAAGTACTCTATGGTTCGGGTCTTTAGCAGGTCTATTGATAGAGATTAATCGTTTTTTCCCAGATGCGTTGACATTCCCCTTTTTTTGATTCTAGTTATTAATACGGTACCAAATAACGGAGAGTCGAGATACAATTAAATATTTGTGACTAACCCTTTGCCCCCTTTTTCTCTTTTTTCTCTTTTAGAATAAGAGGGAGGAAAGAGAAAAAAAAAAAAAAAGAAAAGGTGTATTCAACAGCTTCGAGACTTGGGTTCAAGTTTGAATTAAATAAATTATTCAATTCAAAAATTAACTAGGGATGGAGGTAGAATAAACAGGGCGGGGCCTAGATCTAAGACAAGACTCTTATACAAGGTACTTAAATGTATTAAATGTAAATGAAATACTGTGATTTTAATTTGAAATAAAGTTTAGAAATTTTTTTAGTATATTGATTGCAGCGAAATTTTTCATAATTGGATTTCAAGGTAATAACTTCTATTTATCCTTCCTTCCTTCTTCTTCGTTTCGGATCGAAAATAGAAGAGTTGAGTAAATCAAAAATACAAAGGGGGTTCATGGCCAAGGGGAAAGATGTCCGAATAACGGTTATTTTGGAATGTACCGGTTGTGTTCGAAACGGTGTTAATAAGGTATCGACGGGTATTTCCAGATATATTACTGAAAAGAATCGTCACAACACGCCTAATCGATTGGAATTGAGAAAATTCTGTCCATTTTGTTACAAACATATGATTCATGGGGAGATAAAGAAATAGATCGAATCGAGCACATGTATGTAACCCTTCCAAGGAAGGGTAAAAATAACATTATATATAGAACATAGTTAAATATTCTATATATATAACATAATTAAATATAAACAAACCAAATCCTATTTATTCTAATTCATTTTAGATACGACCGAAATAGGATTTTCGAGATAAGGAATAAACTAAACAAACCATGGATAAATCCAAGCGGCCTTTTCTTAAATCCAAGCGATCTTTTCGTAGGCGTTTGCCCCCGATTCAATCGGGGGATCGAATTGATTATAGAAACATGAGTTTAATTAGTCGATTTATTAGCGAACAAGGAAAAATATTATCTAGACGGGTGAATAGATTGACCTTGAAACAACAACGATTAATTACTATTGCTATAAAACAAGCTCGTATTTTATCTTTATTACCTTTTCTTAATAATGAGAAACAGTTTGAAAGAACCGAGTCGACCACCAGAACTGCGGGTCTTCGAGCCAGAAATAAATAGGCCTACTCTTTATTCACTTGACTAAAAAAAAGTAAAATACAAACTCAAACGCAGATTGATGTTTTGTTCGAAAAATATATATTGAATTATCGTGTCGTAAGAAAAAAAGCATCGGGCAAGAATAACGATTTTTTTTGAGTGTGTTCATTCAGTTTTACTCTTTTTTTATCATATTTATTTTTACTTTACCCTCCCGGAGTTCATCCTCCGGGGAACTCCGTTTAAATTCTTCCGGTGGATTCTTTCCAATCTACTTCTTTTATGATCTCATTGGAAATCATATAAAGACAATTTTTATTTGATATAGCTATTTGTGCAAGTATTTTACGATTAAGAAGCACCTGTTTCTTATATAGGTCGTGTATTAATCTACTATAACTATAGGATACCCCTATTTCACGAATTACTGCGTTTATTCGAGTGATCCACAAACGGCGAAAATTTATCTTTTGCTTATGCCTATCCCTATGCGACGAAACCAAAGCTCTTATTTTCTGTTGAGTAATTGTTCGAGTAAGTCTTGAATGAGCCCCTCGAAAGCTTGATGCAAATAAACGAATTTTTGTTCTACGTCTCCGAGCTATATTTCCCCGTCTAATTCTGGTCATTGAATAAATGAAACTTTGACGAATAACTAATAGATTTCCTTTCTTTCAGTTATTCTTTTTCCCTTTCCTAGTCTATTAATAACAAAGCTTTTTTCCAATGTATAAACTAAAAATTCCAATGACTTTGGCTACTATAACCTTCCCGACCGCTATTTTTCTTTTTTCTAGACATCGAAATAATAAATTTAATTTTACTAGGTATCAAAATATAATAAATAAAAAATCTAAATGGATAAAGAAATAGTGGCTTCCTTCGTTTATATGGTTACTTCTTAAACGGCGAGGTTTTCTCTATACACCGGAGCCTTTACTTCATTTAATGAATGTTATTGGTAACTTGTATAGTTCACATTCTTTGGCTCTACCCATGAATTATCCAGTAATAGGTCTTTCACGATTAGATCTACTTACACAGTAACGGTATTTAATTATGAAAGTTGGCTGAGTAGCTAACCCTGTTAGTCCGTTCTTGCAAGAGGGGCCTAAGTTTTATGTTTTTATTTTTAAGTAGGATTTTCTCCGCTTAATGGATAACCATTTGCTACCAATGGAGAATTGCTTCTCATCTTAAATTGAGGTGATTGGATTTGCACCAATCGAAACCATAAATTTCATACACAATAGAATGGATAGATTCTTTTTTTTATACTGAATTGAACGGACTTCTTTTTAGATTCTATCCTATTCCCCGGTACTGATCATTGATACTAGAAATTCTTTCTTTTATCCCAGCTCATGATCTGAACGAGTCGCACATACACCCTAGTACATGTTCCTCGACGCTGAGGGCATCCCCGAAGCGCGGGGGATTTTGTGACATTTCTGATTGGCTGTCTTGTATTTCTAATAAGTTGTTTAATAGTTGGCATGTTGAATCATATCATATAAATAATGGGCTGGTTTAGATCGATCCTAACCTGATGATTTTTAATTACTTCCATTTAATTTTCTAGTAAATTCAGCAAAAATAAAAAATAGGAAATCGAGAATTTGCACGAAAAAAATCCGGGCTTTTCACTCAACCACCGCTACAACATCAACAATTCCATAATCTTGGGCTTCTGTTGCTGACATAAAAACATCTCTTTCCATGTCTTCCGAGACAACCCATAAGGGTTTGTCTGTTCTTTGTACATAAACCCTTGTGAGGGTTTCACGCAGTTTTAGCAGCTCTTCCGCTTCCAGGATAAATTCTCCCGTTTGTGCCTCATAAAAAGAACTAGCAGGTTGATGAATCATTACCCTGATGGTATAACAAAAGAGGGGTTCCTCTATTTTGCATGATGAATAGAAAAGAAAGATAAAGAATAAAAAAAAAAAAAAAGATAGAATTGAACAACCACAACCGTACGGGCATCTTTTATGCATTGCATACGGCTCTATAAGAAAATTGACCGTTACCTTCCATCAAATAAAAAAAGAGGATCTATTAGACCCAGATCGGTAAATGATCAAATTACCACCCTTCCTTTCGTAGTAGTTCAAAAATACTATGATGGTTCC